ATAAAGAAACAAAGTATGAATTTCACTTTAAAGAGGCACGCTATCAAGATAGCCCAGTTTACGAAGATTCTGATTTGGAGACCCATCAAGAAAATTGGGAATTGGGAAGACTGAAAGAAGAGAAAAAGAAAAGAATTAATAAAAAGATCGATACATAAGAAAAATACAAGAATAAATAAGATGAGATTCGTCCACCTCCTATATATTTTATCCCTTCGCCCATAAAGAAACTTGCAACACCAATCCCATTTATAATTCCATCAATTAGATATTTATCAAAAAACTGAGTTAGCTCAGCTAACCCTCTTATACTCATGGTGAAAATCCCAGTATAAAAAATATCTATATAACCACGATTATATGACCAATTGTATATCACACCTTTTATTTTGTCCAGAATAATTCTTTTAGGACCTCTTTTTAAAAAGAAATTAATTAAGCCCAAGTTTTTGAAAGATGAATAAATAGATCCATAAAAAATAGATGCTATCAATAGTCCGAAAAGAGCTATACTTACTGAAAAAAGAGCGTTTGATAAAAATCCATACCAATCCTCAGAAGAATTCAAATTATGATGAAAAAAGTTTATCGATGGAGTCAACCATTTTGATAATAGATCAAAATATATTACTCCTCCGTTAAAAGAAATTCCTAGTGATCCAATGAACAAAGTGAATAGTACTAATACAAGGAGAGGAAATAACATAGTATTGCTCGATTCGTGAGGATACATATAAGTGTACCTATTTCTAAAGTAAGTACTAAAGTCTCGTATTTTACTTTTTACATTCTTGTCAATTTTAGCTATATCTTTTGAAAAAAAACAAACCTTATTCTTATTACTTTTTGAAAAAAATAAATTTCTATTGACTTTCTTAAGTGTCCCTTTTCCCCATAAAGATATTGAATAAAACGAGCTATTTCTTGTACTACTAAAACTGCTATAATCTTGAAAATGAATGCGCAAATACCCATCAAAGGTAAGTAAGTACATCCTAAACATATAAAATGCGGTTAATCCTGTTGTGAACCAAGCTATTAGTGCAAAAATTGGTGAGTACAACCAACTATCGTGAAGAATTTCATCTTTGGACCAAAAACAAGCAAGAGGCGGAATACCACAAAGAGAAAGTGTACCTAAAAAAAAAGTAGTTTTTGTAATTGGAACATATTTTGTTAAACCTCCCATAAGAACCATATTCTGACTTTTCTCTGGTGAATATCCAACAATAGGTTCCATTGAATGAATAATGGATCCGGATCCCAAAAATAATAAAGCTTTAGAATAGGCGTGGGTTATCAAATGAAATAAAGCAGCTCGATAAGAACCTATACCTAGAGCTAACATAATATAACCCAATTGAGATATTGTAGAATAAGCTAAACTTCTTTTAATGTCTCTTTGGGCAAGAGCTAAAGTAGCTCCTAAAAGTACTGTTATTATACCTACTAAACAAATGAGATTCATTATGTAAGGTATAACTATGAAAAGAGGAAGAAGCCGAGCTACAAGAAAAATTCCTGCTGCTACCATAGTAGCAGCGTGTATAAGAGCCGAAATAGGAGTGGGACCTTCCATGGCATCAGGTAACCATACGTGAAGGGGGAATTGTGCGGATTTAGCAAGTGCACCGACAAATAAGAAAAAGGCACATAGAGTAGCAAATAAAGAATTGACCCCATGATTATGGATCAAGGTATTCACTATTTGAAACAAATCCCGAAATTCAAAACTACCAGTTATCCAATAAAATCCTAAGATTCCTAATAATAAACCAAAATCTCCTATACGATTAGTTACAAAAGCTTTTTGACAAGCACTTGCTGCAACGGGTCGTGTGAACCAAAAACCTATCAATAAATACGAACACATTCCCACTAGTTCCCAAAAAATATAAATTTGTATCAAATTGGAACTAGTAACTAATCCCAACATTGAAGCATTGGAAAAACTCATATGAGCAAAAAATCTCAAATATCCTTGGTCGTGAGACATATAATTGTCACTATAAATAAAAACCAAGATTCCAACAGTAGTAATTAGTATTGACATAATAGAAGTAAGTGGATCTATTAAGTGTCCGAACTCTAATAAAAAATAATTATTGATGGTCCAAGACCATAGATATTGATAGGTCAAACTTCCATTTATTTGCTGAATAGACAGATTGGCCGAAAACCACATAGCTATACTTAGTAGTAAAACACTTAAGAAAGCCCACATACGACGAAGATCTTTTGTTGCTGTCGGAATAAGTAGAAGTCCAAATCCTATTGACATAGTAACTGGAAGCGGAAAAAGGGGTATTATCCATGCATATTGATATGTATATTCCATAAGAAAACAAATTGTTCTTTTTTCTTATAATTGTTTCAGATTCACCAATTCTTATTGTTTTTCTCTTTCGAAAGAGAAAAACAATAAGAAAAAAATATGAAAAAGATCAAATAAAAAAATACAAATATTGGAATTAGAACTTTTTGTTTTATCAAATATTTGATATAAATGTAAAATCTATTTATATTAAAGTTCAGTTACAGATTTCTTTATCTCTTTTTATTTTTTCTTTCTTTTTTTTTTTTTTTTTATTGTCTAATCTTTATATCTAATCTTTTATTTTATATACTATCTATTTCTATATATTTCTTTAGATTTCTTTATATTTAGACTTTTTTAGTCTATTTCTATTCATAATACTATTCATAATAAATTATTCTATTCTTATATTATTATATTCTAATTCTATTAGAATCTATATTATTACATTATTAGAATATATATATAATCTAGACTATCTATTTTATAACTTTTTACTTTACTATTTTATTTTAGTATATTAGATAAATAAATAATTAGATAACTATTTTTTATTACTATTCTGAATAGTAAATATGAATATTTGCAATATTGTATATATGATTCTAATATTATATCTTATATTCTATATTAAAATATATTAAAAATTAAAATAGATGAAAAAATATTCAATATTATATTAATAATACATTACTTTTTTCTATTTGTATGTTATGATATTCTTGAGGTAATTTTGAAATTTATGGAATAAGGAATAAAGTAGTAAGTATAGATAATGACTATTAAAGTAATAAAGAGGAATTTTTTTTTGAACAATATATGTCTTTCACATACAACGATAAAAAGGAGTCACCTACCTTTTGAATGGCAGTTCCAAAAAAACGCACTTCTATGTCAAAAAAGCATATTCGTAGAAATCTTTGGAAAAAAAAAGGATCTTTAGAGGCATTAAAAGCTTTTTCTTTAGCTAAATCTGTTTCCACCGGAAAGTCAAAAAGTTTTTTTGTGCGACAAAAAAAGTCTTGGAAAAATCTTAATTGACATGTTTCAAAGAACTTCCAAATTTCCATTTTTGAATTGTAAGACTAAGACAAATGATTCAATTTTACTAAATTGTATTTGTATTTGACTTCTCCATATTTAGTTAGAGCTAGGTAATATGAAAAATAAGAATCTTTCTGTCTATGTCTACTTGATTCAAAGTACTCAGTATTGTTTATTTTATTTTATTTATTGAAATTTCTATTGATTGATATTGAATTTGTGAGATGGTTTTTTCTTTACTATGAATTGTGCTTTTCAAAATAGAAAAGCACAATTACGATACACAAGGAAGAATCTGAATATTTCATTATACTTTAATACTAAGGTGTTGGGTTTCAAAATCATTAGAAAAATTATTAATTTTATACCCCGACTGAGAACGAAACTATTGAGTTCTGACTCTTCTGGATAAAAAATAGCTAGGTTTCTAGTACGGAAAAGCTTCTTATTAAAACCAAAAAAGATACTAATTAAGTATTATTGATATTGAACATTTCAATATGAATAGAAATGCATCTTTCTTCATTGTTTCCTAAACTCTATTGAATAGAGACAATCAAATATGAATTACTTATTATTATTTAAAGTAAGCCGCCATGGTGAAATTGGTAGACACGCTGCTCTTAGGAAGCAGTGCTAGAGCATCTCGGTTCGAGTCCGAGTGGCGGCATTAATATTAATTTAATTATTTAGTAATATAATTATTAATTAATATTAATAATATAGACACAATAGATCTAATAGAATCTAAAATAGAATATTTAAAATTTTAGATTCTATTTAATCCCCTCCCCGATTTCAATTATTTAAAAGGGACTCTTCTTTATGATATTTGCAACCTTAGAACATATATTAACTCATATTTCCTTTTCGATCATCTCAATTGTGATTATGATTCATTTGATGAACTTATTAGTCTACGAAATCAAAGGATTACGTAATTCGTCAGAAAAAGGGCTGATAGCTACTTTTTTCTCTATAACAGGGTTTTTAGTTATTCGTTGGATTTCTTCGGGACATTTTCCCTTAAGTAATTTATACGAATCATTAATCTTCCTTTCATGGAGTTTATCCATTATTCATATGATTCCGTATCTTGGGAATCATAAAAATGATTTCAGCGCAATAACTGCACCAAGTGCCATTTTTACCCAAGGTTTCGCCACGTCAGGTCTTTCAACTGAAATGCATCAACCCGCAATATTAGTACCTGCTCTACAATCTCAGTGGTTAATGATGCATGTAAGTATGATGCTATTGAGCTATGCAGCTCTTTTATGCGGATCGTTATTATCAGTTGCTCTTATAGTGATTACATTTCAAAAAAAAAAAGATTCTTGTTTGAAAAACAAGAATCTTTTCAGTTTAAGGAAGTCGTTTTTCTTTGGTGATATGGAATATTTGAACGAAAAGGGAAGTGTATTAAAAATGACTTCTTTCCTCTCATTTCAAAATTTTTACAAATATCAATTAATTCAGCGTTTGGATTATTGGAGTTATCGTGCCATTAGTTTAGGATTTACCTTTTTAACTATAGGCATTCTTTCTGGAGCAGTATGGGCTAATGAAGCATGGGGTTCTTATTGGAATTGGGACCCTAAGGAAACTTGGGCATTTATTACTTGGACCATATTTGCAATTTATTTACATACTAGAACAAATTCAAAATTGCAAGATCAAGGCACGTATTCGGCATTTGTAGCTTCTATAGGATTTATCCTAATTTGGATATGCTATTTTGGGATCAATCTATTAGGAATCGGGTTCCATAGTTATGGTTCATTCCAATGAATATCTAATTGAATAAAATGAACTACTGATACACAATGAAAATTTGTGCGAGTTTTTGAGAACCTTTTCAATAATTACTCCTCTATTGAAAAGGTTCTCAAAAACTTTAGATGTATCTCATTACAATTCTAATTCACCCTTCCCTTTTTTCATTGTACAACGAAGAATCATGAAATTCTGAAAGTCAAAGAATTCTAAGACTTTCTTTCCAATAAATTCAATTTATTTCATAAATTATTGAATCTAAAAAAAGAATTAGTATAAGTATATATAAAAATAATTAGATAATAGAACTTGTACCTTATCAACCGATAACGGGAGAACAAAATCAGGATAAATACCAATTCCTATTACAGGTAGAAAGATACAGATTGAAACAAATAGTTCTCGTGGTCCATAATCAAAAAATTTCGAGTTTGGAATATTGAATAGCTTGTATCCATAGAAAATCTGACGTAACATAGATAATAAAAAAATAGGAGTTAATATAATTCCAATTGCCATTACAAAAAGAATTAACATTTTTGGCATGAAAAGATATTTTGGGCTGGTAATTATTCCAAAAAAGACTAAAAATTCTGCAACAAAACCACTCATTCCTGGCAACGCAAGAGAAGCCATCGAGAAGCTACTAAACATCGTAAAGATTTTTGGCATTGGGATAGATACCCCCCCCATCTCTTCGAGATAAACAAAACGTATTCTATCACAACTTGTTCCTGCTAAGAAAAAAAGTGCAGCACCAATCAATCCATGAGAGAGTATTTGTAAAATGGCTCCATTAAGTCCGATGCCAGTTATAGAACCAATTCCTATAATTAGGAAACCCATGTGAGATACGGAAGAATAGGCAATACGTTTTTTTAAATTGCGTTGACCGAGAGAAGTTGAAGCTGCATAAATGATTTGTATTATTCCTACTATAACCAACCAGGGAGATAATCTAGAATGAGCGTGAGCTAATAATTCCATATTGATCCGAATCAATCCATATGCTCCCATCTTTAATAATATTCCAGCTAAAAGCATACATGTACTGTAATGCGCTTCCCCGTGGGTATCTGGTAACCATGTATGTAGGGGTATCATCGGCGATTTGACAGCATAAGCAATAAGAAAACCAAAATAGAGCATTATTTCCAATGCTGGAGGATACGATTGATTAGCTAATTTTTCTAAATCTAATGTTGGTTCATTGGAACCATATAAACCCATACCTAGAACTCCTATTAAGAGAAAAATGGAACCTCCGGCAGTGCACAAAATAAACTTTGTAGCCGAGTATAGGCGTTTTTTTCCTCCCCACATGGATAAAAGTAAGTAAACAGGAATTAATTCTAATTCCCACATTATGAAAAAAAGTAAAAGGTCTCGAGAAGAAAATGATCCTATTTGGCCACTATACATTGCTAACATCAAGAAATAGAAAAATCGCGGATTTCGAGTAACTGGCCAAGCTGCTAAAGTAGCTAAAGTAGTTATAAATCCTGTCAGTAAAATGGGTCCTATGGAAAGTCCATCGGCTCCCAGTCTCCAGTGAAAATCAAAAAGATTGATCCATTGAAAATCCTCCTTCAATTGTATTAAAGGATCGTCCAATTGAAAATGATAACAAAATACATAGGTCATTAGAAGGAGCTCTAGGATACATATACATAGAGTATACCACCTATATACCTTATTTCCCCTATGAGGGAAAAAGACAATTGAAGAACCCGCGAATATGGGCAAAACAATAAGTATTGTTAACCAAGGAAAATAACTCGTTATAAAGACAAGATAAAATTAGACCAGAAAACCCCGTGCTCGGGAGAAGAATAATAGATTTTCTTTTCTCGAGTACGGACTTTTGTCGGTAAAGAGGAATCAAATGATTCGAGTGGAGTTTTTTGTCACATATTAATAAGAAAGACCCATGCTGCGAGTTGTTTCATGCCATAAATAAACACGAACACTCAAAAAATCCGTTGGACAAGCGGATTCACATCTTTTACAACCTACACAATCCTCAGTTCTTGGCGCAGAAGCAATTTGCTTAGCTTTACATCCGTCCCAAGGTATCATTTCCAATACATCTGTGGGGCAAGCTCGAACACATTGGGTACATCCTATACATGTATCATAAATCTTTACTGAATGTGACATTGGGTCTATAAATTCCAGTTTTGAACACAAAAGATTTTCAATCTGGTAAAATAAAAAAAATGAAATAAATCATATATTTTCTATTGTAAACACCAGACGAATCAATGATTTATCAAAATTTGAAGAATAAATAAATTTTCTAATCTGTTTATGAGAAAGGGCCAAGATACTTTGATTTCCATTTCGATAACCATGAAATATGAGTTTACGAATGAAATTCATTTTCATTTTACTAGATTCATATACATATAGAAAAGAAAGATTCTAGTATCTAAAAATAGAATTAAGGATATGATGATATATTAGATATCAGATGAATACGTTTGTTATTAGGTTAGTTATAGAATAGGTTAGTAACTCTAAATACTAAAAATACTAAATCTATATGAAAAAAGATAAGAAAGAAAATAAATAAGAAAATAATAATATTAAGAGAATATTAGATTCTATTGAATTCTAATTCTATTAGATATTAGATTATTAAAAGTCTTATGTTTTTATTTCTATGTAAAAATCAAATAATTATCACTAATTATTCAGCAAATTTGATTGATTGATACGAGTGGATTTTCTGTTACGATGGATCGACGAAACAATAGCTAGCCCAATAGCTGCTTCAGCAGCCGCAATAGCTATAACAAAGATTGAGAAAATTTCTCCTTTTAATTGCCGACTATCAAAAATATCGGAAAATGTGACAAGATTTAGATTCACCGAATTCAGTATAAGCTCAAGACACATAAGTGCTCTAACCATGCTTCGGCTTGTGATCAGTCCATAGATACCGATAGAAAATAAATAAACACTGAGAAAAAGTACATGTTCTAACATCATTGATAAATTCCTCATCTATCTTGATTCATTTCAATATGAACAAAAATTCAACCGATTCAGTTGACTATACTAGAAGAATTACATACAGAACAAAACAAGATATTCACAGTAGATTGAAATAAAATAGATTAAATCCTTTTTCCTTTTTCATTTTCAAAAAGGAAGTTCTTATTTCTTATTATATTATTGACGAGCCATAGTAATTGCACCTAGCAAAGAAACTAAAAGAATTATAGAAATGAGTTCAAAAGGAAGATAAAAATCTGTCGATAAATGAATCCCAATTTGTTGAACGTTACTTATTAAGTCCTGTTCTATAATCTGATTTGATCTTGTAGTCCGAACAATTCCGGACCATGACGTATCTGGGATAGTAGTCATTAATGAAAAAAATAGACTTGTACAAACCAGTGAAGTGATCCTATCTCCAAAGGTCCACAAATAGGAATCATTGGAATATTCTGAACCGTTCGTGAACATCACAGCAAATATGATTAATATATTTATGGCTCCCACATAAATAAGGAACTGTGCGGCAGCTACAAAATAGGAATTCAATGAAATATATAATAAGGATATACAAACAAGAACCAATCCCAATGAAAAGGCAGAATCAATGGGATTGGTAAGTAATACTACTCCCAGACCTCCTAATATAAGAACTGATCCCATAAATACTACAAGAATATCATGTATTGGTCCAGGTAAATCCATTATGAAATAAAAGATAAATAAATAAGTTTAAATATTTCATGACCTTACTAAGGGTCCAGTAAAGGAACTCTTTTTTTATATGATACTTTCCTAATTGAATGAAAAAAAAAGTAATATCATTAGATAGATAAAATAAAGTTATTTGGCTAATCCTACTTTATTCCAAACCAAATATTAGTAATCGGTAATTGTTCTTGAACCAAACAAGGGGTTTTTATTTTTTCATTTGATTTTTTGAATCCATAACTGTTTGAATTGTGTAATCTTCAATTATTGACATCGGTAACCGACCTAAAGAAATTTGATTATAATTGAATTCGTGACGATCATAAGTAGAAAGCTCATATTCTTCAGTCATCGATAAACAGTTTGTTGGACAATACTCGACACAGTTACCACAAAATATACAGACACCAAAATCAATACTATAATGAAGCAATTGTTTTTTCTTAATATATTTTTCAAATTTCCAATCAACAATAGGAAGGTCTATTGGACATACACGAACACATACTTCACAAGCAATACATTTATCAAATTCAAAGTGGATTCGACCACGAAAACGCTCTGATGTGATTGATTTTTCATAAGGATATTGAATAGTTACAGGTAAACGATTTGTATGGGATAAGGTAATTATGAAACTTTGTCCAATGTACCTTGCGGCTCGTATTGTTTGTTTGCCATAATTCATGAACCCAGTAACCATAGGTAACATATTTTAGATATCCATGAATAAAATTCATGTTTCTTTCTCTTGATTGAGATAAGTTATGAATATAGAATATTCATTATTTTTTTCTATTAATTTTTTATTTTTATTTATAGTGAAACAAGTTGAAAAGAAGTTGTCAATAATAGATTACCTAGAGAAATAGGTAAAAGAAATTTCCATCCAAGATTTAATAATTGATCCATTCTCATCCTAGGTAAAGTCCATCTTGTTGTGATAGGAATGAACAGAAACAAATAAGCTTTAGCTAATGTAATAAAGATACTAATTGCTATTACAAAGACTCTAAACATTTTATTTATTCCAAAAAGTTCAATAAGAGATATGTACGAAATAGAAAAATTCCACCCACCTAAGTAAAGAACTGTTACAAATAATGAAGAAACTAATAGATTTAGGTAAGAAGCAAGATAAAAGAACCCATATTTTATACCTGAATATTCGGTTTGATAACCTGCTACTAATTCCTCCTCTGCTTCTGGTAAATCAAAGGGTAATCTTTCACATTCTGCTAGAGAAGATATTAGAAAAACTAGAAACCCTATGGGCTGGCGCCACAGATTCCATCCCCCAAAACCATATTTGGACTGTGCCTCAATTATATCAACTGTACTTGAACTGTTAGATAATTATAGTCGATGATAACATCACTGCTTCCATCGCTATTCCAAAACCGTACATGAAACCTAAGCTTCATACGGCTCCTCTATGGCCACAAAGAAATGTAAGGTAAGGACTAGTTCAGTATTATTGCTCTCCTTGGACCTTAGGTAAATACAATGTAAAGAGAAATTAGAGATTGGAGAGCCCTCAATTCGACCAATCAAATTCTGTCTGCTATAATAATAAAAAGAACTTCCGAATTGATCTTATCCCTTATAATGATAAGAATCAAAATTTCTCTTTGTTCAGCAATAACTTAATCCTTAAATCAAATACTCGTTATATTTATAAAAATAAATAAAAATAAAGAATTGGGTATTAGTTATTAGTTTAATGAATCATAATAAGAATTTCCATATGTATGAAGAAAGAAATATTTTCTTATTATTACCGTTTTATTCTTTTTTATTCTATTATCGTATTGCATTCTATTTGTCTTGTTCCTGTTCTTCTTTTTGAATTTGAAAACTAAATAAAGAAAATAAAGGATTAATTCGTTCTTGATAGTCATTTATTTAATCAGCGAATAGTAGCATACTCTAGATCGGAATCGTTGGGAAGTACTGCTTGATAATTTCTACCAACTTCAAGCCCTTAGTATGATTCGTTTTATGCAAAAATCCCTTTTTTTAATACTTTCAATTATTTCCATTACTCATCCTTTGCGTACTTTGGTGTTCCTAACTGCCCACTTCTTTTTGATTGATCCCCAGTATAGTAATAAATAAAGTTGATCTTTTGCATCCGCTTCAAGATATGACGACTAATAAAAGAATCTCAATCTTGGGGTAAACAACTTATGTTTACTTCAATTTTCTTCTTGTACCTAGGGAATGAGATTTTTATTGTTTTACTGCAAATTGAGGAGCAGTTTTGTTTCACTCATATAACTATCTGGTTTAACTCATCGAACTTAAATGTTTAAGAAAAAAGATGAAGATATTTATTCAAGACATTCATATTGAAATATTTAATTCTATTTCAATATGAATGTCTTGAAGTTTAAATTCATTTCTTATCTCTTTTCTAGAAAAGAGATAAGAAAAAGTTCATGTTCCAACGAATCACACGTAGAGATATTGCTAACACACATAGAGTTAATGGTATTTCATAACTAATCGATTGAGCTGCAGCTCGTAGACCGCCTGAAAAGGAATACTTATTATTTGATCCATATCCTGACATAAGAAGACCAATGGGGACAATACTTGAAAAGGCAATCCATAAAAAAACACCTATACTGAGATCAGCTAAAACAACGTGATATCCAAAAGGAATTACTAAATAACTTAGTAGAATTGATATAAACCCTATAGAAGGTCCGACCCTAAATAAAAGAATATTACCTCTAGATGGAAGAAGATCCTCCTTCAAAAGTAGTTTGGTCCCATCCGCTAAAGCTTGAAGAATTCCTAAAGGGCCGGCATATTCAGGTCCAATACGTTGTTGTATTGCTGCAGATATTTTTCTTTCTAACCATACAATGACTAATACCCCCATTGTTATTCCTAAGACAATGGTTAAAATGGGGACAAAAATCCATATGAGTTCAGAGACTTCTTTTAAAGATTCTAATCTATAAAAAGAATTAATAGTTTGTACTTCTGTCGTATAAATTATCATTTCAACGATCAACTTCTCCCATAATGATATCTATACTACCTAGTATCGTCATGATATCAGCCAATTTCATTCTTTTAACTAGCTGGGGAAGAATTTGCAAATTGATAAAACCGGGTGGACGAATTTTCCATCTCCAGGGGAAAACACTACTATCTCCTATTAAATAAATTCCTAATTCTCCTTTTGGGGCCTCTACCCTTACATAAAGTTCCTGTTTTAACAATTCAAAATTGGGTGAAAGTTTTTTAGTAATAAATCTATATTCAAAATTATTCCATTCGGAATTCTTTGTCCTATGAAAACGCCGGTTTTCTAAATTCTCATAAGGTCCTCCAGGAATTCCTTCTAGAGCCTGTTGAATTATTTTTATAGATTCTTGCATTTCACCAATTCTTACTAAATAACGAGCTAATGTATCGCCTTCTTTTTGCCATTTGACTTCCCAATCAAATTTATTGTAACACTCATAACGATCAACTTTACGAAGATCCCATTGGATTCCAGAAGCTCGTAACATTGGTCCTGATAAACCCCAATTTATTGTCTCCTCTCCACCAATAATGCCCACTCCTTCAACTCGTTCCAAAAAAATGGGATTTCGCGTAATGAGTTTTTGATACTCAACAACTTCTTTTAAAAAAGAATCACAGAAATCAAAACATTTATCTATCCAGCCATAAGGTAAATCCGCAGCTACTCCTCCGATGCGGAAATAATTATGCATCATCCGCATACCTGTGGCGGCTTCAAATAGATCATATATTAATTCCCTCTCTCTTAAAATATAGAAAAAGGGAGTCTGTGCACCGATATCGGCCATAAAAGGGCCAAGCCATAACAAATGGGAGGCTATACGGCTCAGCTCTAGCATAATAACTCTGATATAACTGGCCCTTTTAGGCACTTGAACACTTTCCAATCGTTCTGGTGCATTTACTGTTATTGCTTCTGTGAACATAGTAGCTAAATAATCCCAACGTGTTACATAAGGCAAATATTGTATAATTGTTCGGTTCTCCGCTATTTTTTCCATCCCTCTGTGTAAATATCCCAATATAGGTTCACAGTCAATAACATCTTCACCATCCAGAGTAACGATCAGCCGAAGAACACCATGCATTGATGGGTGGTGAGGACCCATATTGACTATTATGAAATTTTTTCTTGTAGCCGGTACAGTCATATTTTTTCCTTAATTCATTATTTCATGAATTTCTTAAAATGAAAAAAAGAAAAAAGAACAAGGATAATAATAAGAAAATAATAAGAAACTCAAATAAGAAATTCAAATTTAATTAACGAGTTTTTGGTTCCCGAATATCTAACTGATCCATTAATTTCTTATAACGCACTTTCTTTTTCTTTGACAAATAAGTTAATAATCGTTGACGTTTTCCCAGAATTTTTCGTAGACCTCTTTGCGATAAAAAATCTCTTTTGTGCAATTCTAAATGTGAAGTAAGTCTCCGTATCTTACTGGTGAAATGGAATACTTGAAATTCAACAGACCCACTATTTTCTTCTTTTTCTTCTTGTTTAATAACTGAGATGAATGAATTTTTGACCATAATTTAAAATTTAGATCTTTCTTTTCTGTGAATTTTACCGATCAGGAAAAATAATAATATTGATTATGCCAGTTATTTTCATCTAGTATACATCAAAATTGGATTTCATTCATATACTACTTTGTTTTTTTTTTCATTGGAATTTCATTCATTCTTAATTGTGAATACATATGTATTCTTGACATACTGAAACAACTGCTGTTATTGGTATCAAACCAATAGCGATTCATACAAGCTACATCTTCTAATCGATAATAGGGCCAAAGAAACAATTTGAATTTAATGAAATTTTTTCTATCTGTATTAATATGTTTGTTCTCATTAAAAAATTGTCCACAGTTTCTTATTTTTTTTTCATTGCAAAATCTTGGATTTCTATCCACAACATTAAAATTCCGGGAATTGAAACAAATTCTAATTCGAAATTCTCTACAACGTCTGGGAGATAGAATATTTTCAGGAACAAGTAAATCATAATGATTTTTTTCTCTACTCAAAAATATGTTGCTGTGTCGTGCAATGGATTTTTCAAACCCCGCTTTATCAATATATCTTTTTTTTTTTTGTTTTTTATTTGTTTGGTGCTTCTTATTATCGACCCATGAAATATTCATAGTTTGATATATAATAGATTTTACTTCCTTTTGTATAGATAGCCAAAATGAAAATGGTTCAATAATTAATATTCCCTTTCTTATCAATTCTGCAATAAATTGGCTCTTTTGAATCAGTATTTCATCTAGATTTATTTCACCTCTTTGAATCGAAAATATAGCAACTTCCTTTGGATTTATCAGTCTAAGTAGGAGGCAATATATCCTGATATTTTTAATCATTTTTTTATTCAAGGGATCACCCCATCTTAGTTGAAAAAGTAAATATTTTTTTAAAAAGAAATCTAGTTCCATTTCATTATTGCTCTTATATTGTTTTTTTTTTAGTAGATTCAATACAATATTTTCTTGGACCTGTTGTTCGTTTTCTTCCTGCTTTGAATTTACTAATTCAAGATCTTTTTTTTTATTTCTTGAAAAATTAAAAAAAAGTGATTTGATTGGGATGATCCAAGGTCGAATTTTATATACATCAAAAAGTAGCAAAAATTCTGGGAAGAACCAAGTTTCTAGATTGGATATAGTATAATGATTTGATGTAGTATCATATAACCTTTCTTTATTCATTCCCCTCCAATCAAAAAAGAAACTTTTTTGATTGGATGGTTTGATCTTTTGATGAATTGTAGGAAAAAAAAGATCTTTTTTTTCCATTTTTTTTAAATTCTGAATTTCAGTCTTAGTATCTTTCTGAATCTTGATGCCAATATGTGCATTGGTCCAGATCTCAATATCAATATTATCTATAATATCAATATTATCTATAAAATAAAGATGAAGAATTCTACAATCAAAATATTTTCTATCTAAATTTGTATTCCTATCAATAATATATTCTTTTTCTAGATAATCATTACTAGGTATAACATAAAAGGATTCAGGTTTTAATATATTGAAATGATATGGAATTTCTCGGTCCCCGTTTATTTCTAATGTTGATCCAGAAATGTATAAATTAGGGAGGCTTATGTATTTATATGATAAAAGATCATATCTGTAATGTTTTTTCCATTTGTCTTTTTTACTCATAAATGAATTTGCTGCATAGTCATTTTTATTCATGGAATAAATGAATTGGTATTTTTTATATAAATCCAATTGGTTTGATTCCTTGTTTTGAATCATACGATGTTTATTAATTCTATTTCGCCATTCTTTAGGTACTAATCGAGACCTTTTTTTTTTAGATAAATCGTATTGATAATGAACTTTTAACCAGTTTTTCCATTCGTTTATTACATACGTATGAATTTTATTATGTGTTGATTTGGAATTAAATATTCCGTGTATCATACAATAGTCTTTGAAATTATCCTTAAAAAAAGGATAGCTCCCTTGATATTGAAGTACAGATCTCAATAGAGATTTATTAAGTAATTGGTTTTGTGATATTTTGTAAAAAACATATGCTTGGGACAGGAAAGATAAGTTCCAATAATTATTGGAATCTTGATTGCTATTCTTAGTATTTTCAGTATTTGAAAACAATTTTTTTATAATCAAAATAAGATTCATTGTATTTTTCTTTTTTTCATCAATTCCTTCTTGTTCTTGATTTTTTTCATTGTTGTAAATGGATTTATTAAAGATCTTTTTTGTTGATTCAAAGAAAAGTTGTGTATTGATCTTAGAAATGGTAATGGTACATAGCAAAATATCTATGTATAGTTTTTCAATTAATGATTGGATAAAGTAGTATGATTTACGCATTAATCGTATATTTTTCCTTTTTAATATTTTCCAAATAGGTTTCTGTGATCCTGATCCTTTATTATCAGAATTTATAACTATTTCTTTTTTTTTTTCTTTTGTAGTTCGTTCAATTTGATTTCTTATTTTGATTGTCTTATCAGAAAGATCTTTCATTCTTTTTTCTATTAGTGAATAATTTAACCAATTAATCGTTCGATTTAGAACGGACGATTCGCGAATAATCTTATTATTTATTTTGAAATCTTTTTTGTTTTCGTTCGGTTCATATACTGTTTCTTTCCTCAATTCAAATAAGAAAATTGGATTTACTTTCTCCAGTTTTTTCATTATTAGTTTGATAACTTGTAAAAATTTATTTTTTATCTTTTTTTCTTTTTTGAGTTCTTTATAAATAGGTTCAAAAAAAGAAGGTCGTTTTCGGGGAGAACCAAAGGGAAGCTCCGCTTCCATTCCCCAGACTGTTAAAAAACAAAAATGTATTTTTTTTTTCTCTTTTTTTTTCATTAGATCTTTATGATGAGATTGTGCCTTATATTTTCTCCAAGGTTTTAGACAGAAAGGATATAGAATCTTTATCTGAATACCCTCTATTAACCAATCTTGGGGAAATTCTTTTTCTGATAATTGAACACCATTATAGGTGCATTTAATATGTCTTTCTCTATTCCATTCCTTAAAATCCTCGTTCCACTCGGGAATTTGGAATAATAAAATACGGAAAATATTTTTGGCTATTATTAATGAAGGCAATAGAATGTATTTTCTAAGAAAAGATTGGGTTACTAAGATCAAACTTCTTATTAATTGAATAATTAGAAAGCTATTCCAAACTTCTGATATTTCTATCTGTTCGTTTTTATATTTTTTTTCCTCTTTCTCCTTTTCTTCTTTTGTATCTTCATTTTCAAAATAGGAAATTTTGAATTCTGATTCTTGTTCTCTGCCCATCCAATTCCTAAAAATGAGATTCTTCATTATTTCGTTGATGTTGATATAAAAAGACGAAAAAAAAGATGTTTTGTCTAGACGATCCAAAAAAAGTGGGGAATGTACATTTACTTGAAAGAGGTTCCAAATAACTGTTTTACGTCTTTGAGCGCGCATGGATCCTTTGATTAGATTGCGACGAAAATCCGATTGTTCTGAGTAACGCATCAAAAACACCTCTTCCGTTTGATCATGATTTTTATAATTGTTATTTGTATTCTGATCATTATAGTTATAAACTATCACATCTTTGGGTTTTCTTGAATAAATATCAGGATCATCTTCCTCCAATTCTTCTTGATCTATCAAATTCTCGGTTAATTTGTATGACCATCGAGAAACCTTTTTACTGACTTCTTCTATTCTAATTCCAATAGATTTATTTTTCATTGTTTTTTTATCTTTTGTATGTGTTGTAATTACATCAAATACAAATTGCAAATATTTTGCTTGACTTTCTGAATCAATTCCTTTTTCTCCTGTAGAATTCAAAAATGATTGATGGTGGAATTCTACGGAATCATTAAGAAATAGATCATGAATCTTATTTATAAAAAAAAATTCTACTAAATCTTCTGTATCTTTATAAGTATTCATGATTGTACGTGAATCTAATTTTTTTCTCGTTCCTCGATATGGTCCGTTGAAAAAAGGATCATATGCTTTTGGCAAGCATTTTTTTTTTTTTTCATCATCACATAATATGGTTCTTTTTTCAAGAATATCCAGACTAGAGGATCCCTCATTTTTTTCT